TTTTCAAAATAGAACTAAAATTCTAAAAAAAAAATAGATGAAAAAAAGAACTCTTATTCTTCACGTCCAGGATTACGTCCCGGATCATTCGATAGGAATCCGAAAATGAAGAGAGAAACAAAGAATATCACTACTGTGTAAACAAAGAGTTTGAGAGTAAGCATTACACAATCTCCAAGATCATTTTTTTTTTTGAAAAAGAGAATAGATTCTCTATTTTTATACCACATATCCTATAATTTTATTTGACGTCTAAACCCGAAATAGTTTTTCAAAATCGAAAAGAATTTTTGTAATTGTAATAAAAATAAATAAAAAATGAAGTTATTATTATCTTATTAATTTTTATATTACTTATCAATAATTTTATTATAACCACTTGTTAATCTGATGGAGGATCAAAATAAGGTTTTTCATTTATGAAAAATAGTTATAATTGGAAAACGAGGCGATATATATTGTGTCTATTCAAAAATTGGAATGTTTTAATCAAGGGTTCATAGGGCAAGACTTATCTGATTTTATCAATTAAGATTTTTCTCCAAAAAATATTTCATTTTTCTAGGACAAGATCAAAGATCTCATCGAAAACTTACAGCAGCTTGCCAAACAAAAGCTAAGAGAAAAAAGAGTAAAGGTATGACTGGCATAAAATCTACGATTGGACTCAAAAAAGCGTAGGCCTCAGGTAATTTGGCGAAGAAAAAACTATTCGAATAAAGGGCAGAATTAAGACAGATCAAACTAAAGATATTAAGCATAACAGACTTTTTTTTTTATTGTATTTTGATTGAGTTATTGATAGAAAGAAAAAATGAAGAAAAAATCCTTCTTTTTTTGAACTTACCTACTCAATCAAAAAACCTTCTACTCCCCATGGAGAATAGAAGAAATTCTACTTTCATACAATATCTTAATGGAATTCTATGTAATGATCAATAAATTCATTGGAATTCTATACCTACCCGTGTCAAAATAGTAACAACAGAATCGAATTCCAATTTTAGCTATTTGGGCTGGAATTGACGAACAATCAATAAAAATATTAGTGTTTATTAGTGTAGAATAGAAATCTAAGTGGGGCGTGGCCAAGTGGTAAGGCATCGGGTTTTGGTCCCGCTATTCGGAGGTTCGAATCCTTCCGTCCCAGGGCATATGGAATTTAAGATTGCATTTTTATGTTTCTAAAGTTTAATATTGGATAAAATTTGATTTTTTCTGTTAATGATTTTAAGAAAAACGAATCTTATCCCTTTTTCCCATTTCAGCAAATTAAAGGAAGATAAGTGTTCAAATGACACGCGGATCCAGGTCAATCTTTTAAAGATTTAGGCAAGATGGGGTTATAGATTACACGAATTTGAATTCGAAAAGGGGTGCCTTTAATCATATAAATATATACATCCCCTATATATTCATATATAATAAGGAAGGTAGTTATTTTTGTATTCATCCCGGAAAAGAATGGATTTTCCAATCTAACCTATTATTCAATTTCGATTTTTTTATTCTTTATTTATCATTATTAAATTAATGGTTGAACTCAAAAAGAAACATGGATTTCTATTTCTTAGGGATGTCGCCTTTATTGTAAAAAAATAAAGATTCCATTAGTCAAAATCAAATATCTTATAATAACTTAAGATATATTCCATATACATGTATTGATTGTCCTGACTGAACCAATGACTATTCATGATTCCATGATTGAATCAACCGTATACTGGTTCCAAATTAAATTTTGAGGAATGTTATGGTAAAACTTCGTTTGAAACGATGTGGTAGAAAGCAACGTGCGACTTGAAGGACATAATCCTTTGTGGATTCTTATATCCATCATTCTCTAATAAAGGATGCTCTTGACTCGACATCTTTTGTTCTGTTCCACTCGAACCCGGATTGCATTTTTTGTTGGGGTGGAATGGACCTAGTACATGATGGAGCTCGAGGAATAAAGTATTGAGCTATTTCGCAACGGAGAAGAGAAGGGTCTAGGGTTAGTCTCAATCAATAAGTTGGAACAACTTCGTAAGTATATCTTTGACAGAGAAATCGAAAGGATCAAAATAAAACAAGTTTAAAATCCCAACGGAAAATCGTTTGTTGGAATTGATAAAACCTTTTCGATAATATCATATCTATATCGTCGGGAATCCGCCGTCCGTATGATTCTATTCTTTTATTTGATAGAACGAAATAACAAAAAAGGCATGTTGCTGCCATTTTTGAAAGTATTAAAAATCAACGAAGTAATGTCTAAACCCAATGATTCAAAAAAAAAGAGAAAGATTTCCGGAACAAGGAAATATCCTTTTAATTGTTAATTGTCGTATCAATTGGATTTTGATCAGAATCCCGAATTCAAATCGATTTTAAATGAGACAAAAGGGTATTTGAGACTGCTCAAAAAATGAAATGCAAAAGTCTTATTTTCTTTTGAACTATTTGAGAGCTATTCAACTTGAGTTATGAGTATACAAATGATTTTTTTAGGAAATAACGAAATGAAATGAAAAGGACTTAATTCCTAGTCTAATTCATTTGATTATTTTATAGACTTATTGGGCATTAGAATTTATATATACCTAACTTTGAATCATTTTTCTCGAGCCGTACGAGGAGAAAACCTCTTATACGTTTCCAAGGGGGGTTATTGTTGATCTAATCTATCCCAATGAGCCGTCTATCGAATCGTTGCAATTGATGTTCGGTCCCGAAGAGAGGGAAGAGATTTGCAGAAAGTGGGTTTTTATGATCCGATAAAAAGTCAAACTTATTTAAATGTTCCTGCTATTCTAGGTTTTCTTGAAAAAGGTGCTCAACCTACAGAAACTGTCTATAATATTTTAAAGAGGGCGGAGGTTTTTAAAGAATTTCGACTTAATCAAATGAAGTTCAATTAATAAAAAAAAACAAAGATAATCCGGGTGTAGTTGGGTAGAACTTTTTTTCTTCCTTTCCTTTAAATTTGTTATGTAGTGCCAATCCAACACAAAAATTTTCTTATATATTTTACTTTTTCGACTTCAATTTCAAAATATATTCTATTATTTTATATTGTATATATCGTATTTCTATTTATAATAGAATTCGAATAATTCTATTAAAAAAATATACATATATTTCAATTATTAAAAGAATTTCTTTTAATAATTTAATAAAGAAATTCAAACATATTTGTAGTTTTTTTAATATTCATATTGACAAGAGTATATTGAACAAATATAATTCAATTTTGAAGTCAAAAAAAAAATGAAATGGTTTTTTTCGGTCTTCCGCCAAATAACTAGGTTTTTTATTCAAGGGTATGTTGAATTTTTTGTATTGTCATCTTATCTGTTTGCTTTTAGGTTCGGAATCAATTAGAAAACTTTGTTTAGCTTTAGCCCTAATTCAAATAATGCGTTTTTTCTCGATTGTATCTACATAACATATCTATTTTTCGGGTTGCTAACTCAACGGTAGAGTACTCGGCTTTTAAGTGCGGCTAGAATCTTTTACATATTTGGATGAAGCAAGGAATTCGTCTACATCATCGGTAGAGTTTATAAGACCACGACTGATCCTGAAAGGAAATGAATGGAAAAAAGAGCATGTCGTATCAATATAAAATTCAGAGAATATTTCATTCTTACCAAATTGGTACAAAATTCTATTTGAATTCTTGTACTTGGAAAGGAACGAAAAGAATTCAAAGTTGGGTCGATTGAATAAATGGATCGAGCCTTATGGTTCAAATTCTGGGGAAAGAAAGAACAACGAGCTTATCTTCATAATTTGAATGATTTCCTGATCTAATTAGACGTTAAAATAAATTAGTGACTGATGCGGGAAAGGATTCTCCCACGAGTGGAGACTTTGTTTTTTATAGTGAATCCTAACTATTCGATTATCCATTCTACGTTAAGGGGATGGCAAGGAATGTGTAGAAGAAACAGTATATTGATAAAATACTTTAAATTCCAAAATCAAAAGAGCGATTGGGTTTAAGAAATAAAGGATTTCTAACCATCTTATTTTGTTATCTTCTAAACAACAAAATAAAAAACCAATTAGATGGAACAAAAATAGAGAGTCTGCTGATTAATTTACTCGTCTCCGAGGTTTCTATTATTGCATAAAAAAATATCTTGTTTTGACTGTATCGCACTATGTATCATTTGATAACCCAAGAAACCCTTTTTATTTTCGGTTGAAATTGAAATGGAAGAATTCCAAGGACATATAGAACTAGATAGGTCTTGGCAACATAATTTTTTATATCCACTTATTTTTCAGGAATATATTTATGCATTGGCATATGATCATGGTTTAAATAAATCTATTTTGTTGGAACATTCAAGCGACAAAAAATACAGTTTACTAATTGTAAAACGTTTAATTACTCGAATGTATCAACAGAATCATTTGATTTTTTCTGCTAATGATTCGAACAAAAATGAAATTTTGGGGCACAAGCACAAAAAGAATTTGGATTCACAAATGATAACAGAAGGGTTTGCCGTCATTGTGGAAATTCCGTTTTCCCTACTATTAAGATCTTCCTTAGGGGAAAAGGCAAAGGAAATAGTCAAATCTCATAATTTGCGATCAATTCATTCAATATTTCCTTTTTTAGAGGACAAATTCTTACATTTAAATTATGTGTTAGATATATTAATAACTTACCCTGCCCATCTAGAAATTTTGGTTCAAACTCTTCGCTACTGGTTGAAAGATCCTTCTTCTTTGCATTTATTCCGATTGTTTCTTTATGAGTATCGTAATTTGAGTAGTCTTATTACTCCAAAAGAATTCATTTCCTTTTTGAAAAAAAAGAATCAAAGATTCTTATTGTTCCTATATAATTTTCATGTATATGAATACGAATCCCTTTTGGTTTTTCTCCAAAACCAATACTCTTATTTACGATCAACATCTTTTGGAGCCCTTATTGAACGGATCCATTTCTACGGCAAGCTAAAATATCTAGTAAAAGTTTTTACTAAGGGTTGGGGGAT